AAGCGTTTGCCCCCGATCCAATCGGGGGATCGAATTGATTATAAAAACATGAGTTTAATTAGTCGATTTATTAGTGAACAGGGAAAAATATTATCTAGACGAGTAAATAGATTGACCTTGAAACAACAACGATTAATTACTATTGCTATAAAACAAGCTCGTATTTTATCTTTGTTACCTTTTCTTAATAATGAGAAACAATTTGAAAGAACTGAGTCAACCACTAGAACTCCTAGTCTTAGAGCCAGAAAAAGATAGGTTTACTCTTTATTAACTTGAATTCAAACCCCCATCCGAACTCAAACGCGGATTTCTATTTTGTGGTAAAAATCCAAGAATCCGGATTGAATTCTCGTGTCATAAGAAAAAAAAGAATAATCTGGGAAAAAGAAATTTTTTTATTGAACGTGTTGATTCATATTTATTTTGACTACTTTCTTTTCTCATATTTTATCATATTCTATTCATTTTTATTTTCATTTTTATTCGACCTTCCCGGAGTTCATTCTCCGGGCAACTCCGTTTAACCGGTGGATTCCTTCCAACTTACTTCTTTTATGATCTCGTTGGAAATCATATAAAGACAATTCCTATTTGATATAGCTATTTGTGCAAGTATTTTACGATTAAGAAGCAACTGTCTCTTGTACAGATCATTTATTAATCTACTATAACTATAGCATACCCCCCTTTCGCGAATTGCTGCATTTATTCGAGTGATCCACAAACGACGAAAAATGATTTTTTGCCTATCCCTATCCCGATGAGCCGAAACTAAAGCTCTTATTTTTTGTTGAGTAATAGTTCGAGTAAGTCTTGAATGAGCCCCCCGAAAACTTGATGCAAATAAACGAATTTTTGTTCTACGTCTCCGAGCGATATATCCCCGTCTAATTCTGGTCATTGAATAAATGAAACTTTAACGAATAACTAATAGATTTCCTAGATTTCCTTTCTTTCAGTTATTCTTTTGCCCCTTTCCTAGTATATTAATAACAAAACTGATTTTTCCAATGTATAAACTAAGAATTCCAATGGCTTTGGCTACTATAACCTTCCCAACCACAATTTTTTATTTTTTATAGGTATTTCACCTCGAAATACGAAATTGTACTATACTAGGTATTAAAAAATCAAAGTAATTATAAAGAAATAGTGGATTCCATCGTTTCTATGGTTACTTCTTAAACGGTGAGGTCTTCTCTATACACCGGAGCCTTTACTTCATTTAATCAATGTTATTGCTAACTTGTATAGTTCACATTCTTCGGCTCTACCCATGAATTATCCAGTAATAGGTCTTTCACAACAAGTTCTACCTATACAGTAACGGTATTTAATTATGAAGGTTGGCTGGGTAGCTGACCCTGTTAGTCCGTTCTTGCAAGAGGGGTCTATGTTAACTAAGATTTCCTCCGCTTAATGGATAACCATTTGCTACCAATGGAGAATTGCTTCTCATTTTGAATTGAGGTGCGTGTATTTACACCAACAGAAACCATAAATTTCATACACAATAAAAGGGATATCATACATTTTTAGATAGGAAATATAGTTTGTTTTTCCGTTATATCCTATTTGATCATTGATATTCGAACATTGTTGTCTTTCCTTTGTTCTAGTTCATGATCTGAACGAGTCGCACATACACCCTAGTACATGTTCCTCGACGCTGAGGGCATCCCCGAAGCGCGGGGGATTTTGTGACATTTCTAATTGGCTGTCTTGTATTTCTAATAAGTTGTTTAATCGTTGGCATGTTGAATCCTATACATAACATAATGGGCTGGTTTAGATTGATCCTAACCGAATGATTATGAATTACTTTTATTCAATAGAATAATAATATTCAACTCGGCAGGGTTCATTTCAGAATTGACGCGAAATCCAGTTTATTGTCATTCAACCGCCACAAGATCAACAATTCCATAAGCTTGGGCCTCTGTTGCTGACATAAAAACATCTCTTTCCATGTCTTCGGATATAACCCATAAGGGTTTGCCCGTTCTTTGTACATAAACCCTTGTAAGGGTTTCACGTAGTTTCAGTAGTTCTCCCACTTCCAGGATGAATTCTCCCGTTGCTACTTCAGAAAAAGAACCAGCAGGTTGATGGATCATTACCCTGATGATATAAGATAATAAAAGGTTTCTCTCTTTTTCATGATGAGGGGAAGATAAAAGAAAGATAAAAGAATAACAAGAAAAAAAGATAAAATCGAACAACCGTACGGGCATTATGCATTGCATACGGCTCTACAATAAAATTGACCCTTACCTTCCATCAAATAAATAAAAAATAGGATCGATCAGACCCCGATCGGTAAATGATCAACTTACCACCCTTCCTTTCGGAGGAATTCAAAAATACTATGATGGCTCCGTTGCTTTCTATATTTATTATATTTTTTTGTCTGTGATTTGTCTGTCATTCAGCAATCCCAAAGTTGCTTTTTATTTGATCAAATAAACTAAGGAAAAAAGATTCTTTTTTTTTTTTTTTTCGCTCCATAACTATTGTTAAGAGACCTCTGGTGTGAAAAAAGTTTGTGACGCTGAACTGGACTTCCAACAAGAAAATAGGAAATACGTTTTTATCATATTACTCTCTCGATACATAAGCTAATGTTTTGAAAAAAAATTTTTATATCGAATTCAAAGTGCCATGCTATTATTACTTAATATTCATATTTCATATGGCGAAGGCATAGTGTTCTTTTTTCTCTCAAATAAAAGCCTCATTGGCGCCAAGCGTGAGGGAATGCTAGACGTTTGGTAATTTCTCCTCCGACCAGGATAAAAGATCCCATTGAAGCGGCGGCTCCCATGCATATTGTATGTACATCTGGTTGCACAAATTGCATAGTATCATAAAGAGCCACTCCCGGTATTACCCATCCGCCAGGAGAGTTTATAAATAAATACAGATCTTGGGTATCATCCTCGATACTGAGATATATCATAAGACCAATAAGTTGATTTGAGATCTCGCTATCAACCTCTTGACCTAAAAAAAGTAATCTTTCTCGATAAAGTCGGTTGATTAGGGTCAATTTTTATCCCTTAAGAACCGTACAGGCGCCTTTTAACGCATACGGTTCAAAAAAAAATCAATGTGTATATTCCAATACTTTTTAGTTTTTCATAGCAAGTTCCTTCTAACTTATAATAAAAGGATTTTTTTTTCACTAAATATGAGTTTGTCTTCCTTTACTTATAACGAACGTATAATATCAAAAAAGAATTCATTAAACTTATCCAATTCAATTCTCATTGATGGATTGTTTCATCGAGATCCAATCCAAATCACGATGTCATTTTCTTGTTATTAAATGGGCCTCTTTAATCTTTTTAGGTTTATGCTCTACTCCGGGTAAAGATCCGCCCGATTTTGATTTGCACATATAGTACAAATGCTCCCATTACCACTTCTTTTTGTTATCCCTTCTTTTTTTTTCAATTCATGCATTCCGTAAAAAAGGTTGACGGATTCATGCATATTACTAAATGCATATTACTCAATTGATTAACATAATAGTTGAAAAAAAATTTTTTTTTCTTTAAAAAAAGGAATACTTTATGATATAAAATAGATAATATTACCACTTGGTTTTTTTTTAACGGAGCCTGGATACTTCAATGTAGTAGTCCAACTAAGACAACCATAAATTCTTCTAATTGATAATAGTAATCCGAATCCCCCCCAAAACGGATCTAATTGCACTTCACGCTCCAACTTTTTGATGATGAAATGAATCTTTCGTGGGCGAAACAGAGGATATCTCGATTGGGGAGAAAACGGGGAAATCCCATATGACCAAATATATCTGACAAGTCGCACTATATGTCAACCCAAGATGCATCTTCCTCTCCAGGATTTCGAAAAGGTACTTTTGGAACACCAATAGGCATTAAATGAAATAAAAAAGAACTAAGTACTATATTTTACTTTGATGTGGAAACGTAACAAAGCCTTTCGTTTTCTTTATAATATTGTACTTTATCTTAATCAGATTTTATTCATAAGATTTTATTCATAAATTATGAAAAATTTAGAAATAAAGCAAGAAAAAATAAGGGAAAATTATTACGAATAGTGTCCTCTAATGATGAACAAGTATGGGCACATTCGTTCATAGAAAATGGCATTCACTTCCCCATTGCGTATTGGTAGTTATCGAGTATAGAATAAATCTGCTTCTCTTTGTTCCTACGAACAAAATTGTTCCATTATTACCAACAGAATAGAACAAATATGAACCCTTGCGTTGAAATAATTTACTAAAACTAAATAGGGGGTCCATAACATAGTCATAGTATAGTCTTTTCCAATGCAATAAAGTTACATAGTGTCTTTTTTCTTTCATAAAGGGGTATTTCATGGGTTTGCCTTGGTATCGTGTTCATACGGTTGTATTGAATGATCCCGGACGGTTGCTTTCTGTTCATATAATGCATACAGCTTTGGTTGCTGGTTGGGCCGGTTCGATGGCCCTGTATGAAATAGCAGTTTTTGATCCTTCTGACCCTGTTCTTGATCCAATGTGGAGACAGGGTATGTTCGTTATACCCTTCATGACTCGTTTAGGAATAACCAATTCCTGGGGCGGTTGGAGTATCACAGGGGGGACTATAACTAATCCGGGTATTTGGAGTTACGAAGGTGTGGCTGGAGCGCATATTTTGTTTTCTGGGTTGTGCTTTTTGGCAGCTATCTGGCATTGGGTATATTGGGATCTCGAAATATTTTGTGATGAACGTACAGGAAAACCCTCTTTGGATTTGCCCAAGATCTTTGGAATACATTTATTTCTTGCAGGTGTGGCTTGCTTTGGTTTTGGTGCATTTCATGTAACAGGCTTGTATGGTCCTGGCATATGGGTATCCGATCCTTATGGGCTAACAGGAAAAGTACAATATGTAAATCCATCGTGGGGTGTGGAGGGTTTTGATCCTTTTGTTCCGGGAGGAATAGCCTCTCATCATATTGCGGCAGGGACT